AATTCGAAAGATCGTTCGATGTAGTTGAAATAACTGAATTTTGGGTTGTTCGGTCAAGTAACGGAAACTCAATAGAATTCATAACTGTCTCAATGGAATCTTTTCCTTCTTTTTGATTGTCTGAATATTCAGGAGCTAAGACCATTCCAATGCTCCTTTTCGCCATGCATAAACTGAACCAACAATTGGGATAAGCACGAAAATTAAAGCTTCTATAAATACAGATACACCCAATACATCGAAACTCATTGCCCATGGATAAAGAAAGACCGTTTCAACATCAAAAACAACAAAAACTAGAGCAAACATATAATAACGGATTCGGAATTGTAACCAAGCATCCCCCATGGGTTCTATACCCGATTCATAACTAGAGAGCTTCTCTGGTCCTTCACTAATCGGGGCTAAAACTCCGGAAATTAGAAATGCCAAAATAGGAATAACACTTGATATTATTAGAAATGCCCAGAAGATATCATATTCGTGAAGCAGAAACATAGATGTACTCCTATGAATGTGGAATATACCGAATTAGTCGATTCGAATCGGAATTGTCAATTCATCCATAACTGCTTAGTCGAAACAAACATTTTGATCGAACCACATAGTTTCGTTTGTTTGCTGTGGGTCATGTCTCGTTTCAAGATTTATCCAACGTAATCTCACTTACTTCGATTCTATTTCGATATAGTGTAGACATATCATGCTCTTATACAAATAAAATTCTCTCAATTTCACTTTGCCTCGGATTCTCTATAAAAAGGGAATGAAAGAATATATTCAATTAAATAATATGAATTGAAATAATATTCATATTCATAAATAAAATGAATAAAAGAAAGATTCAATTAAATATTAAACATAAATGTTATGTTAAAATTGAAATATTCAATTAATATAATCAAAGAAGAGGTCTGGCTCATTTTTTCTCTTTTTTTTTGCTTAGTGATTTAGAATATAGTCAGTAGTCAGATGTAGTAGAATGTCTAGGGATTTCCATCTCGTTATGGTATATTCTACTCGGTTGGCGTTCGTGTATTCTTTTCATTAAGATCTGGATAGAGGATCATTGCTTCTATTGATTCGATACGGATACAGAAACAGAATGCATCGACCAATTAGATTCTCTCTCCTTGTCCCAGATTTATACTTAATTGATTTTATTCAATCCGTTGAATTCTGAGGAACCCTTATATATAAGTTCCTATACCCAAATTAGAGACTTTGGACCTGTACTACCCCGACCTTACCCCCCAATCGAATTATTTAATTCGAGTTCGAAGTCTTGAAAGAGCATTCCATTTCGGACCAATTTCTAGGACTAAAGATCTTGATTTGGAATGACTCGAAATACTTGTTAATGTAATAATATCTAGTAAGACCAACGGTTAGGCTTCGTGACAATAAAAAGGCTTCTTTTGAAACAAACCTACACAATGGAGCATAGTGCAGTGGTAGAGTCGGATGAATTGTAAATGATCTACAGAAGATACTTCTAATGGAATGGAATCACGCGTTGTCGAACGATTCGACAGACCCACTCATAAAAATAAAAATAGAAGAGGGCGCAAACATTGATTAGGACCAAGTCATTATCTCTGAAACTGGGGTTGTTGTTCCACCAAAAAGTGATGAGTTGGGGGATTCCTAACTCATCCAAGTTCAAATGGCCCCTAATCTTCTTGCATAAAGTCTGCATCGGTAGAATTGGAATGATGAGCAATTGGATTGGAGTAAATTGGAATACAAAAAAAAAAAATAAGTATTGTACAGAAACAGAAAAATAACTACTTGTTTTGCCAGGCCGGTTATACGAAGAAAAGCCTATTTTACAATGAAACTTACCAACTTCGTTTTTGAAACTCCGGCTTACAAATACAAGAACAAGAATAGGTACTAGATCCATGTGACTTACTATTCGATTTGATTTGGTTGGGTCAGGTTGGAGTTTTTAGCCAGGCTCATGTTATGATTTTGACTTCATAAATTGACTTGGGTATACCAAAGCAAAGGTGTATCACTAAATCTTTGATCATGGACAAGAAAAGAGGAAAAAGTCGTATGTCATTCACACACGAAGATTAATGAAGAAGAATGGCTTTGTTTATCCGAGATTTGAAAATGATCCGATTGGATCCATTGGAATAAATTCTTGTTTTCATTTTCATGCCCCGAGGGATCGATCTCCGTGAGCATGTGGGAATGATTCCATTTCTATGGACTAATCAACCGGCCAGCCACAAGCAAGCATTAATTAGGAAATGAAAACTATACAAAAAAGTATAGGGCTATACGGACTCGAACCGTAGACCTTCTCGGTAAAACAGATCAAACTGATTATTGTCGAAATGATTCGAACTGTTTCAAAGACCCAACATGCATTTTTTTTGCATTGGGCTCTTTCATTAACTGATAGAAAGATCAGCTCGTTCACCATATTTTTTCTTGACAGGAAGATAACGAGATGGCTCCATGTGCTCTGATTCATTATTTGTATTCT